ATAGAAAAAAGATAAATGGAAGAATAAAAAAGGAGGAATTAAAATATATGGATTTTTTAGTCCATAATGTATTTCAATGGATTTCATCAATCTAAGTAGAATAAGCAAAGTGGATTCCTTGTTGGTTAATCGAGTTACAATGAAAACCACACAATTGATGAAGGAAATGTCCGAATTAGTTTGATAATTAATAAGATCGATAAACTAAAGTTTTGTCGTTCTAGGCCATCGGATTCGATGGAAACAATCATAAATAAATACGAATACAGCAGAAAAAGAAAAAGGGGGGGATCAAAAAAACAAGTAGAGAAAAATTATACAAAGTTATATACAAGCTGCAACCCCCCGTATGGTATTTCTTTAATTGAATTTCATTTGATTAGACGGAAGTTCCTTAAAAAGTTCCGCTTTGTTTAAAAGATTCTGAACAGTTCCTGTAGGTTGAGCACCCCTTTCAAGGAAATATAGAATAACAGGAACATTTAAATAAGTTTGATTTTTCATTGCATCATAAAAGCCCACTTTTTGAAGATCTTTTCCTTCTCTTCGGGATCGAACATCAATTGCAACGATTCGATAGATGGCTCATTGGGATAGATGTAGATGAACAATACCCCCCCTAGAAACGTATAGGAGGTTTTCTCCTCGTACGGCTCGAGAAAAAATGATTTGATTCGAAGTTTTGTCTATGTATGCAATTCGAATAAATTAACTGACAAATGGGCCTATAAAATCAATTAGACTATGATTTCGATTTCAGTCTTTTTTTCTTCCTGAAAAGGAAAAAACCATTCGTACTCATAACTCAAGTTAGATAACTCTTCAAATAGTTCAAAGGAAAAATTTGGAGTCCATTTTATTTATTGAGTAGTCTTTACCCCCTTCTGTTTGTCTCATTTAAAATTCTATTTGGATTCTTTAGTCTGATCCAGCTAGTGAGACTCTCGAGACAATTAAAATGGTGTTTCCTTGTTCGTAGATCCTTTAATCCTTAATTTTTAATCATTGGGTTTAGACATTACTTCGGTGCTTCTTAATTCTTTCAAAATGGCAGCAACATACCCTTTTTTGATTTCTTTCTAGCAAAGAATCGTATGAACAGTTAATTCCCGCGTGATACACCTTGAATCGAAAAAGTTTGATCAATTCCAACAAGTTTTGCTTTTGAATTGGAAACTTGGTCGAATTGGATCCTTTCTATTTCTATATATAGAAGATATATTTACGAAGTTGTTCCAATTGATTGGCATTAACCCTAGATCCTTGTCCCCCAGAAATGAATTAATCCTTTCGACTCGAGCTCCATCGTAGACTATTTAAAACCCAACAAAAAATGAAGGGTTCAGGTGTAACAGAACAAACAATGTCGAGCCAAGAGCACCCTCATTCCTAGACAAATGGAAAATGGTGGATTTTTAATCCACAACGGACCGTGTCCTTCAAGTCGCACGTTGCTTTCTACCACATCGTTTCAAACGAAGTTTTACCATAACATTCCTCTAATTTGGAACCGGTATGGAATTGATTCAATCATGGAATCATGAATAGTCATTGGTTCAGCTGTCCATAGACTCTGACTACGAAAATCAAAATAAAAAAATAGGGCCGGTTTAAATTTTAAATAATGAAAGGATTACAAATTCACAAAAACCAAAAAATTATTGTCATTGAAATAAAACGATACATACCATATAAACTAAACATTTCCTCATTTTATATGATTAAATGATTGATATGTATTTTGTTTAAAATGGAGTTGAATAATATTTCAATAATCGACTCTTGTCATCAAAGTGAATAAAATAATAAAGGATAGGATAAATCCCCCCTGCCTCAATCGTTACATAGATTCCCCATTTTTAATTAGAGCCAAACACAAAATACCTAAATATACCTAAATAAAACGAGATTCAAAGAAAAAACATTGGCTCTATCACATATTTCTATATGATAATGATATGGAACTTGATCATTTGTTAATGAGATTCAAACAGACACAGATATTAAAATGAATATGGATTAACTCCTACCACCCCCCTACTTCTTTTTATAGGAATAATGGAGCATAAAAAACGGATATGCGCTGGGACGGAAGGATTCGAACCTCCGAATAGCGGGACCAAAACCCGTTGCCTTACCACTTGGCCACGCCCCATTTGAATTTCTAATCTACGCCAAGAAACAATAATATTGGTATTGGTTGTTTGTCAACTCTAGTACAAATATCTATATATCTATAGAATATATTGGTACTGGGATTTTGATACATATAGATATAGAATTCAACTTAATTTATTGATCATTACATAGAATTCAATTAAGATATTGTATGAAAGTATGATTTCTTCTATTCTCCTTTGAGAATTGGAGGATTTTTGATTGGGTGGATTCAAAGAAAAAGAAGGATTTTTTGTCTACCTTACTGACTTTCTTCCTTTTTACTTATATCAAAAACTCAATCAAAATGCAATTATCTCCAAGAACAAAATGTCTGTTATGC